TATAATCCTTTTGGTATGAATAGTTTATCGGTATGGGCATGGATGTTCTTATTTGGACATCTTGTTTGGGCTACAGGGTTTATGTTCTTAATTTCTTGGCGTGGATATTGGCAGGAATTGATTGAAACTTTAGCATGGGCTCATGAACGGACACCTTTGGCTAATTTGATTCGCTGGAGAGATAAACCGGTTGCTCTTTCCATCGTGCAAGCAAGATTGGTCGGATTAGCTCACTTTTCTGTAGGTTATATATTTACTTATGCAGCTTTCTTGATAGCCTCAACATCAGGAAAATTTGGTTAATTTAATATAGTTATTTATTGTCTTTTGATATACTCTAACAATTTTATTTTTTGGAGAGGTAGAATTCTGCCTTCTTATATTTTTATATCCAGGATTTGAACTGTATCGTTTATAACAATAGGTAATTTCATTTTATGGCAAAAAAAAGTTTAATTCAGAGGGAACACAAGCGAAAGAAATTGGAAGAAAAATATCGTTTGATTCGTCAATCCCTAAAAAAGAAAAGCAAAGACTCATCCCTTAGTCAAAAACAAAAAATAGAAATTCAGAGAAAATTGCAATCTCTACCACGTAACAGTGCACCTATACGTCTTCATAGACGTTGTCTTTTTACTGGAAGACCTAGAGCTCACTATCGTGATTTTGGACTATCCGGGCACATACTTCGAGAAATGGTTCATGCATGTTTGTTACCGGGTGCAACAAAATCAAGTTGGTAAGGATAACAATATCATTTCTATTTTCTATTTTTATCTAAAAGATTTTTCAATATCGCTTCCCAATTGTACCTATTTTTATGAATGGATTTCTTTGACCTAGATTTTATGGACCCTCTATTTAGAAAGAAATGGATACAATATACCATTTGTATCGTTTTTGTAAAGAAAGAGGGTATCCAATCTTTTAATTTTTTTCTTTCTTTTTTCGAAAACCATATATATCATTATCATCTTTGAGTTATGGCCCTTGGTACACGTCATGATCTAACTCAACTTAGTTGACTATGATTCAAGGGTTCAAAACTAATTGACTCAACAACAAGTTTTTTTGGAAATTCTATTGCAGACTTTTGATTTCATCATAGTTATGCTACGGAATTTGAAAAATCTTATTTATTCTTAAATAACCATATTTTGGTTATAGATCGATTCGATTGCATATTAGAACAATGCAAACCATACTATTTCAAATCTTGAAAATAAAATAATATTTTCTTTTTTTTTTCTCTTAATCCTAGGATATTCGATTCACTTTTCTTTCATCTTCGCAAAAAAAAAAAAAAGAAAAATTAATATATTCATATAGAAAATTAATATATTCATATTTTAGTAAATAATAAGGAGATTTTATGATTTTTCAAACATTCCAAAAATATATTATTCAATCATATTCCACCTTTCCTTTTAAAAAGCCCTTACCCCCAGGGAGGAACACTTTAATAGAAAGAGTTTTTAGTTCCAGTTACGATTATGACTCTACAGGAATTTTTTTGAAGTATTGTTTGAAGTATGGTAGTGACACTGAAACTGAGCAAAACAAAAAAGTTTTAAAAAAAATTATAAAAAAGTTTCATAAAGACTTTCGATCGCTAGATAAAAAAAAGGAAGCTGTCGACAAAATCTTAAATAAACACAGTTTTTTTTCTTCCGTAATAAAACGTACAAATCTTTTGAAATATAATTATGATTTTTTAATTCGTCATTTTTATTCATTTTCATATGAATACGATATCAATATCGAAATTGGGAACTATATTCCAGATATTCTTTATGAATGTAAATCAGAAATTGTAGAATCAATTATGGATATGTTTGAAAATGATCCAAATAATTTGAGAAACTTCTTCCATCCTATTTTAGTTAACGGATTTCTAGTTTTAAGATTTAAATTGAATCCTTTTATTCCTAAGACTATTCCTCAAACTACTCTTGGGTTCCCTAATACTACTTGGCTTTATAGTAGCTACGAAATAAACTTGTATTGTAAAAAAATAAAAAAGAAATTTGCTAAAAGTCCGGATTCCTATGATACCAACCCTTTGACTGATAAAATAACTAAAAATAAAGAAATCACTTTTGATAATATCAATTCAGAAAACTTGTCAAGTGACAATAATGCAAGTTCACAGGAAAAAGTATCCTTCAATAAATATAAAAAGAATCGCTCTTTACTAAAACACCAAAAAACAGAGGATGTATTTGCACCATACGGTCATTTATGGACTTTTTGTAAAAATTGTGAGAAATCCATTTACAAAGAATATGCGCAAAAAAATAAATATATTTGTCAACATTGTGCATTTCATTTACCAATGGGTAGTTTAGATCGAATCGAATCTTTGATTGATTCTGGTACTTGGGATCCTACGGATGAGAATATGGTTTCTATTGATCCCTATGATATTCTTAGAAAAAGTCTTCATATAGAAGATTTGAAAAAATATTTTGAACAATGTAAAAAAAGCCAACTTTCATTTTTCTTAGACACGGATGACAAGTTACAGGATAAAGAATTTGACTATTTTGACTTTCGTGAAATATGGAAAATGTACCTATGTATATTTTATCAAAATCAAATTTCTCGTGAAATTCAATCAAATTGGTACCTTATTCCTTTTAACGAAGTTATATCAAGGGTATTGAAAATACCCATCAATGATGATGAGTATGATGGATTTGACGAGGAGAAAGAACTTCAAGACCTTCTCAAAATTCTTCCCTCAAATGAAGAGGAACTCGATTCAGAGGGTCTAGATCCAGAGGAATCCACTGTAGAGCAAACTAGCGCAGAAGAATCCACTGCAGAACAAGTTTCTGCAGAGCAAATGTCTACAAATAAAGACGAATTCACTGCAGAAAAATCTATTATAAAGAAAAAACCTAATTTAAAGGAATTAGTGCAACTATATTTTCTAGAAGAAAAAGAAGTAAAAAAAGACATAGAAGCAAGAAAAGAAATACAAGCAAAAGAAGAACTAGAAGCAAAAGAAAAAATAGAAGCAAAAAAAAAAATAGAAGAAAAAGAAAAAAACCTTGCTTCTGCTGATGATGAAAATGCTAATCAAAATTCAGAAAAATCAACAAAATCAAAAAAATCAGAAAAATTACAAAAATCAGAAAAAGATATACCTTACATAGATAAGGTCCATTTTTCTCAAAGAAAAACGGGTTTGACTGACGCTATTCAAACAGGAATAGGTAAACTCGACGGTATCCCTGTAGCACTTGCGGTTATGGATTTTCAGTTTATCGGAGGAAGTATGGGGTCGGTAGTGGGTGAAAAAATAACCCGTCTAATTGAGAGTGCTAGAGTTTTAGGTTTACCTATCATCATTTCTTGTGCTTCTGGAGGAGCTCGTATGCAAGAAGGAAGTTTCAGCTTAATGCAGATGGCTAAAATATCTTCAATTTTATTGAATTATCCATTCTTTAATGACATATTTTTAGTGTCACTTTTAACATCGCCTACAACAGGTGGTGTCACAGCCAGTTTTGGAATGCTTGGTGATATAATTATTGGCGAACCAGAAGCATACATTGCATTTGCGGGTAAAAGAGTAATTGAACAAGTAATGAAAATCGAAGTACCCCCGGGTATACAGGAAGCTGAATATTTATTTGAAAAAGGCTCATTGGATTCAATTGTACCGCGTAATCTTTTAAAAGGTGTTCTTAGTGAATTATTTAAGTTCCACCCAAGTTTAATTTTAAAAGCAATGCGAAAGAAAAGGAACTGGAGAGTTTGAATTTTGAATAGAAAAAAATTGATAAACTAGACAAGAGGAGCAAATAAAGAATATTCTAGTCTTTTCTATTCAAATATTTTAGATATTTTATGCCCATTCAGTCTTTTTCACTTGCGGAATTACTATAGAATATGTGAGAATGACGATACAATAAGAATTCAAAGAGTTTACACTGATAACAAAATCAGTGTACTTGTAAATGAATGGATTATCAATCAGAGGCAAAATTAGGTAGGAGCATCATACATCATAGAAGAACAATATCTAGAATTCAAGAGGAAAATTCTCAAAAATTTTAAAAATTTTTTGTTAGGAACGACTTTTCGATTCTAGTAAAGAAATTTCTAAAATTCTTATTTCTTCTTGTATTGATGCTGCACTAAAAAAATCCAATCACTTTCTTTTTTTTTTTTATTTCTTTTTAGATTTTTTGTTATAATTGCTATGCTAACTATGTCAATTGCTAGTTTTTTTAGAATTTGAATGAAGTTGGGTTGGGATTCAAATATTTTTTTTTTGAATCTCAACTTCAAAAAAAATGATCTCTTTTTATTTTATATGAAATGAATGGATATCTACTTATCTTTTCTTATTTTAGATTTTTAACTTACTTATATTTATAAATATTTCTAAAAGATAATAAAATATGAAAAAACCTAAACGAAGAATTACTGCTCCACGCATGAATCGGCGTCTTTTTTCTAAACGTTTTCGTTTACTTAGACCTATACGACGTAAGATACAAAAAGGACTTATTCATATTCAAGCAAGTTCTAACAATACCATGATAACTGTTACAGATTTGGGAGGTCAAGTAGTTTCTTGGGATTCCGCTGGTACTTCTCGATTCAAAGGTCCAAAAAAAGCAACACCCTATGCTGCCCAAACCGCAACAAGAAATGCTATTTATATGTTAGTAAAAGAGGGTATGGAACGAGCAGCAATTTTGATAAACGGTGCCGGTCCCGGGAGAGCTGCAGCATTAAGAACCGTTCTTCAGAGTGGTGTAAAATTAAATTTCATACGTGATGTAACACCTATGCCACATAATGGATGCCGACCTCCTAAAAGAAGACGTGTTTAAAAAAAATCTTTTAATTAAATTTTAATTAAATTAATTAATTGAAAAAAGAAACTCTGGTGTATAGAAACGACGTTATCGTTTGAGAGGTAACCATAGAAATGATGGAATCCGCTATTTTATTTTTTTTGAATTGAATATAGAATTCTTTATTGAAGAACGGGAAGAAAAGCAAGAATCGTGGTTGAGAAGGTTATAGTAGCAAAAGCCATAGGAATCGATATTTGATATATTGGAATAGTTCGCTTTGTTATTGATTGACCCTAGTCGAAGAAAAGAATAACTGGGAGAAAACAGATATGGTAAACATTTTGTATATTGGGAAAGCAAAAAAAATGATTAACCTATCGGTTAATATTCTTAATTTTCCAAATTCAAGAAATAATTAGTGAAATTTACTGTAGACTTTTCGAATTTTTGTCGAGATTTGATTTTATTTTTGATGCTATTATTCAAAATAGTAGCAAAAATTTTGACGTGATCAATTTCTCCACTCTTTTGAAAATTATAAAAAGAACTTTGTTTCGATTAAGTTTTAATAAAATTATGTTATTTCATAAAATATGTTTTTTCATAAAATTTCATTTTATGAAAAAACATATTTTATTACTTACTATTTTGTATTTTTTCACTATTATTTTATTTATTTTTTTTATGATAAAAAACAAAAAACATTGAGATATTATTAAAAATAAAGACTCTTTTTAGAAAGATTAGAAAGAAGAGTCTTGAGTTAATAAAACTAAGGAAATTGACTCAACAACAAGTTTTTTTAGAAACTCTGTTGCAGACTTTTTATTTTATCATAGTTATATTATAGTTATTCTATGGAATTTGAAAAATAAATCTTATTTATTCTTAAGTAACCATATTATATTATGCATATAGATTATTATGCATATAGATCGATTCGATTTCATATTATCTTATAAGGATCCAAGCCATCGTATTGGATTTCATTTATTTATATAAGTTCAATGTCTCCGTAAGATTCTATCGCGAGTTTAACATATTGTTAAAGATAAAGATATAGTGAAAAACATAAGGTTTAGATCGATCTAGATCAAACAATTATATTATTTATATATGTATGAGCAAAATAAAAAAGAAAAACACTTTCAAAATGAAGTGGAAATGTATTGAGTCGAGAATCGAAAATCCATGTTTACATTATGGTCGTTTCATTCTATCCCCCTTTCAAAAAGGTCAGGCTGATACTTTAGGTACTGCCTTGCGAAGAACATTGCTTAGTGAAATCCAAGGAACTGCTATTACATATATTAGATATATTCAAATTAATAACAAAAAGTTGGAGAAAGTATCTCATGAGTATAGTCATATAGAAGATGTCGAAGAATCAATACATGAAATAATCTTAAATTTAAAACAAATTGTATTAAAGAGTTGTATCCATGAATCTATTTTTGCATCTATTTGTGTCAGTGGTCCTATGCGTGTAACTGCAGGACATATTAAGCTACCGTCTTCTGTGCAAGTAATTAATAAAAGCCAATATATTGCAACTATAACAAAACCAATAGATTTCTCAATTGATTTAGTAATCGAAAGAGATCGAGGTTTTCGTGTTAATGACACACGTTTTAGTGATTTGGGTTATAGTTATAGTATAGATGCTTTATTTATGCCTGTTAGAAATGTAAATTATAATATTCATATTTCTAAAGATGGAGAAAATGAAAAAGAGATACTTTTTTTAGAAATATGGACGAATGGGAGTTTGACTCCTAGAGAAGCACTTCGTCAAGCTTCTCTAAAATTGATTGGTTTTCTTCATTCTTTTCTATTTCTAGAAAATGACGACGATATTTTTTCAGAAGAAGAGAACATAAAACTAGACGACGAGGGAAGACGAAGTTCATGAAGTAAAGTAAGAAGAGAAGGATTTTGAGCCTAATTATTTATGGATTTTTTATTGGGACTATAAAAAAAAATTCTCAAAAAGGGATTTAAATATTGCATAATAGAAAAAGCAAAAGAATTAGACTACGATTTTTGCTACCCCTAGACAAGTGTGAAGAATACTGGTCAAAATTTTTATCAAGAAACTAAAAAAGAAAATCCTTAGCTTAGTATATTCTTCCTTTTATGTTGAAAATTTTTTGATTGACCGATTAACATTTTCATTAAATACCTTGAAAAATCTCAAAAAAGCTAACATCAATACAACAAGAGACCTTTTAGTTTAGACAAGATAGATTTGAAAAATGTATCTATAATAGATAATATGGGTATAACAGAAAAAAAAAAGACTATTATGAAAGAAAAATGTATTCTTAAATATCTGAGCTGATTAAATTTTTTGCCATTATTAATATATTTATTAATAAATTTAGACTTAAGATTAGTAAATTTAGACTTAAGATAGAAGAAAGAGCAAAAAAATTAGAGGGCAAAAAACTGCCAACTGTTCCTATTTCCGCTTTAGGATTTACAGAAAAAAATTGTGGAATGTATAAAAGAAAGTAAAAGAATAGATAAAGCAACAAGATTTTTCTATAAATATGGTAGGGATAAATAAAATGAAAAGGGTAGATAAATCAGCAAGATTTTCCTATGAACTTTTATACGACTTAGGGATAGATAAAAAAAGAAGTCTTTTTTAAAATACAAATAGAAGTTTATTCTAAGA